TACACCCAATGCCAAATAGCTGCTAAAAAGCACAAGCCAGAAAACACAATATGTGCACCAGCCACACCTTCGTAACTCCAAATGCCCGGATTCGTTAGAGTGCCCCCTGTGATACTCCAACCACCCCATGAATTGGTTATTCCTAAACGAGTCATGAAGGGTATAACGAACATACCCTGCCTCCACATTGGATCAAGAACAGGGTCCGAAGGATCAAAAACCGCTAATTCGTATAGAGCCATTGAACCGGCCCAACCAGCAACCAGAGCTGTATGCATTATATGGACAGAAATTAAACGGCCAGGATCATTCAATACGACCGTATGAACACGATACCAAGGTAAACCCATAGAAATACCCCCCTTTTTTCAATTAAAAAAAGACGCTATGTAACTTTATTGTATTGTAAAAAAAACTATACTATGTACCTTACTTTACTTTACTTTTTTTGGTGTATTATCTCGGGGAAAAAATTAATAGTTGTTCTATGCTTTTAGTAAGAATGTCGATTAATAAGAATCGAACAATTTTTTTCATAGGAAGAAAAAGAAACAGATTTATTCTACACCCGATAAGTACCAATACGCAATGGTAGGACATTGAAAGCATTTTATATGCGTAATTACATCTAGATTTGTTCATCATCCAAAAGAAAAGACCTATTTGTAACAAATTTTCTTTATTCATTCTGTCTTCCTTTTTTTTTAATCTCTGGATAAAATATGATAAAAGAGAAAATATTATTACGAAAATAAACCTATTTTTACGCTTTCACATCAAAGTGAGATATAGTACTTCATTTTTCTTTCGTTTAATGCCTATTGGTGTTCCAAAAGTACCTTTTCGAAATCCTGGAGACGAAGATATATCCTGGATTGACATATAGTGCGACTTGTCAGATCTATTTGGTTATATGGTATTTCCCCGTTCTCTTCCCCGATTAAGATATCCTTTATTTCGCCCAAGAAAGATTGATTGAATCATCAAAAATTTGGAGCGTGAAATGCAAGGAAGAAACTAAAATCGATTTTTTAGGAGGTATTAGCAATTAGACTAATTTATGGTTACTTTTGTCCCAACAATAAAATAAAGTATCCAGGCTCCGTTTAGAAAAAACCAATTGGTAATATATCTATGATTTATAGTTAATATCATATTGTATTCCATTCTATTTCTATAATATTCGATTTCAAATTTCTAATATAAACAAAAGTGATCTCAAACTGTTAATAAATTGAGTAATATGATGAATGCATTGAATGTTTGGTAGGAAACATGAAATAAGTTTGAATTAAAAAAACAAATAAGTTTGAATTAAAAAAACACGGAAGTCGTAGCAAAAAGACGTAGTATTCGGATATTTGGCCTATATATGTAAATCAAAAACGGGCAGATCTTTACGCGGAGTAGAGCATAAACCTAAAAGAATTCAATAAGACCATTCAGGAACAAGAAAATTACATCGTAATTTGGATTAAATTCCGATGAAAAAATACATCAATGAGAAGTTAGTCCCAAAAGTTTAAAAGTTTAGTGACTTCGTTTTTTTTCTTAAAAAAAAAAAAAAAGAAAAAAAAACTAGAATCGACACATTGATTATTTTGTTTTCGCAATGTGTATTGAACCGTATGCGTTAAAAGATGCATGTGCGGTTCGGAGGGAATACAATCTTTTCCCATTCAACCGACTTTATCGAGAAAGGCTCCTTTTTTTAGGACAAGCAGTAGATACCGAGCTCTCGAATCAACTTATTAGTCTTATGTTATATCTTAGTCTAGAGGATGATACCACGGATTTGTATTTGTTTATAAACTCTCCCGGCGGATGGGTAATACCTGGATTAGCTATTTATGATACTATGCAATTTGTACAACCAGCCGTACAAACAATATGCATAGGATTAGCGGCTTCAATGGGATCTGTTATTCTGGTCGGAGGAGAAATTACCAAACGTCTAGCATTCCCTCACGCTTTGCGCCAATGAGTTTTTTTATTTTATTTTCGAAAATAAAATAAAAGAAGACAAGACAAGACTATGCCTTCGCGATATATGAAATATGAATAGTAAGTAATAATAGCATGGCACTTGGAATTCGATATGAAATTTTTTTTTTCAAAAAGCGTTAACTTATGTATCGAAAAAGTAGTATGAGATAAAGGGTATTTCCTGTTTTCTATGATATATCAGGAGACCAATTTAAGTGTCACAAACTTTTTTATTTTCACACCGAAAAACTCTTAATAATATATATCTATTATTCTAAAATAATACGAAAAAAAAAAAAAGAAACTTTGGGATTGCTAAATAACATAGGAAATAAATATATATATATAGAAAGCAACGGAACCGTCGTAGTATTTTTTTAACTACTCAAAAAAGAAGGGTGGTTATTGGATTATTTACCTATGAGAATATGATACAGCTTATAAATGGATTTTCCATTTCGTCAATGGAAGTTAAAAAAAAAAAAGAAATAAAAGTAAATTCCATTATAGAGCCGTATGCAATGTGTAAAAGATGCCCGTACGGTTGTTCAATTTTCTCTTTTTTCTATCTTTTTATTCTTATTCTATTTTTTATTCTATTATTCTTTCGAGAGAAAATAATAATTTATTATGTTATTTTATCAGGGTAATGATCCATCAACCTTCTAGTTATTTTTATTGGACATCCACGAGAAATTTTATCCTGGAAGCGGAAGAACTACTGAAGCTGCGCGAAACCCTCACAAAGGTTTATGTACAAAGAACGGGCCAATCCTTATGCGTTGTTTCCGAAGATATGGAAAGAGATGCTTTTATGTCAGCAACAGAAGCCCAAGCTTACGGACTTGTTGATCGTGTAGCGAAATAAAAAAAAATTTCCGCAAGTATGCAATTTTATTTTTTATCTTCTTGCCGGGGTTATTATAATATTTTTTTAATTATATGAATACATTAAGAAAAAAAAATTCATAATTATCCGGTTAGGATCGATCTAAACCATCCCATTCTGTATATGATTCAATATGCCAACTATTAAACAACTTATTAGAAACACACGACAGCTAATCAAAAATGTCACGAAATCCCCCGCTCTTGGGGGATGTCCTCAGCGACGAGGAACATGTACTAGGGTGTATGTGCGACTCGTTCAGATCATGGACTTGGCCAAAACAAAATAAAAAATGGATCCAGTATAAGTGATCAAGAACCGCGATATAAGATAGAATGTAAGAAGACCATTCACTATACGGAAAATAAAAATATCTAAAAAAGATCTATCATATCTTTCTATTGTGGTTTCAATTTCATTTAATTTATGGTTGACATTGTTACAAATCCAATCACTTACACATATAATTTAAGATGAGAAAGAATTCCCCATTGATAGCAAATGGTATTCATTAAGCAGGGAAATAAATTTAAAAAGCAAAAAGATTATACCCTTAACTTGACTCTTGCAAGAACGGACTAACAAGGTCAGCTACTCAACTAATCTTCATAATCAAATAAAATTTAAATAAAATACCGTTACTGTATAGGTGCGTCTTCTTGTGAAAGACCTATTACTGGATAATGTCGAGCCAAAGAATGTGAACTGTACAAGTTAACAATAGCATTGATTAAATTAAATGAGAGAAGAGGCTCCGGTATATAGAGAGGACCTCGCCGTTAAGAAGCAACCATAAAAACGAAGGAAACCACTATACCTAGTTCTATTTATTACTTTTTTTTATTATGTTTTTTGATACCTAGTATCAATATAATTTCTTATTTCGAGGCGCGAAGCCTAGAAAAAAAAATGTGGTCAGGAAGGTTATAGTAGCAAAAGCCGTTGGAATTTTTATTTTATACACTGGAAGAATCCGTTTTGTTATTAATAGACTAGGAAAGGGAAAGGAAATAACTGAAATAAAAAAAAGCAATTAGTTATTCATCAAAGTTTCATTTATTCAATGACTAGAATTAAACGAGGATATATAGCTCGAAAACGTAGAACCAAAATTCGTTTATTTACATCAAGTTTTCAAGGGGCTCATTCAAGACTTTCTCGGACTATTATTCAACAGAAAATAAGAGCTTTGGTTTCGGCTCATCAAGATAAAGGTAAACAAAAAAGAGATTTTCGTCGTTTGTGGATCACTCGGATAAATGCAGTAATTCGAGCTAATAAACTGTACTATAGTTATAGTCGATTAATACACAATCTGTACAGGGGACAGTTGCTTCTTAATCGTAAAATACTTGCACAAATAACTATATTAAATAGGAATTGTCTTTATATGATTTCCAATGAGATCTTAAAATAAAAAAAATTGTAAGGAATCCCGTGTAATGTTTTAAACGAAGTTCGCTGGTGAGTGAATTTGAGAAGATAGAGTAGAAATTAGTATGCTAAAAGAGGATACAATAGAGTTAAAGATTTATTCCCAATTTTTTTTCACTTTTTCTTATAACACGCCAATAAAATCTGAATTTTTGAATTTTTTGAACAAAAAGTCAATTCGCATTTTTAGTCTTTTATTTTGATTCAATTGAAGAGCAAGCCTATTTTTTTTTTAATTCTAAGATCAGTAGTTCTAGGAGTTGACTCGTTTCTTTCAAATCGTTTATCATTATTAAGAAAAGGTAACAAAGATAAAATACGAGCTTGTTTTATAGCAATAGTAATTAATCGTTGTTGTTTTAAGGTCAATCTATTCACTCGCCTAGATAATATCTTTCCTTGTTCACTAATAAATCGACTAATTAAACTAATATTTCTATAATCAATTCGATCCCCCGATACAATCGGGGGCAAACGCCTACGAAAAGATCGCTTAGATTTAAGAAGGAGTCGCTTGGATTTATCCATGGTTTTTTTCCTTGTCCTGAAAATCTTAATTCTATTTTATTTTGATCGTATCAGAAATGATTAAAATAAAATTGTTTATTTTCTATTTAAATAAATATAAGATCTGATATATATAATTTTTGCTCTCTAAATAACATATTATAATTGTTATATAGAATTATAATATGTCGTTTTTCATTTTCCGTGGAAAGCAAAGGGGACGCGGGAGCGGTCGGTTAGATTTATTTCTTTATCTCCCCATGAATCGTATGTTTGTAACAAAAGGTACAGAATTTTATCAATTCCAATCGACTGGGCGTATTATGTCGATTTTTTTGAGTAATATATCGGGAAATGCCCATTGATTCCTTATCAACGCAATTTCGAACACAACAGGTACATTCCAAAATAATCGTTACTCTGGCATCCTTACCCCTGGCCATGAACCTCCTTTGGATTTTTGATTGATTCAACTGTTCTATTTTTCGATCCGAAGAAGAAAGGAAATAACAATTATAAAGTTGCTAAATGGAAATCCAATTATGAAAGATTTCGTTGCAATCTATCAATATAATAAGTAATATAATAATTTCTAACTCTATACTTAGAATTTAGAATTGATGTACAATATTTAGTGAATTTTATTGTATGATATTGTTGTCACCACTATTCCATTTTATTTCTCACACTATTATTAATTAATTTATTAATTAATTTTATTTTGGTCCCAGAACCCCAGTTTTAATAAGGTGAATCCGCTTTTATTGTTTTCTAATTTATTTGAATTCTAAAAAAAGAAAAGTAAGGGGGGATTAGGCACAGATATTTGATTGTAGCTCTAATTTTCTTCGCCCCTTCGCGTCTCACTTAAATGAAAAAAAGGGAAATATTAACGCATCTGGAAATAAACGATTGATCTCTATCAATAAACCCGCTAAAGAACCAAACCATAGAGTACTTACTACGGGTGCCACGGAAAGGTATGTTTTTAGATCTCGCATTTAAAAAACTCCTGCTTTTTTTGTGATTTTATTCTAATTTGTAATACATATATAGTATTACATCTATGCCCAGATGTGTATATTTAATGGCTGACACTTGTATTTCTATGCAGAATCTCTCATGGAGATTGAAATGTACAAGAATTCGGTATTCGGTAAATAGTGCTTTTCTTAAAAAAAAAAAAATACGTCCCGTTCCATATATAATATAAGTATATTATTCTATGTTATATGATATGAGACTAAAAAAAAAATAAGAAATCACAAGTTAGTAGATCAATGAAAGAAATAAAGATAAAGATGTGGAAAAGAAGACAGGGATTCTCTACAATGACACTGTAGACCATTTGAAAGGGATGTAGCGCAGTTCGGTAGCGCATTTGTTTTGGGTACAAAATGTCACGGGTTCAAATCCTGTCATCCCTACCTATTACTTATCTTATGAGCATTAAGAAGGGTCAATTAATATTGATTAAAATTGGATATACATAAATAAGCAATCTTTCATTTTCTTTTTTATACTAGTATATATATCTAAGACAGGTTGGGTAACAACCTAGTTATTGGGATAATAAAGCGCTCTTAGTTCAGTTCGGTAGAACGTGGGTCTCCAAAACCCAATGTCGTAGGTTCAAATCCTACAGAGCGTGCTTATATTCTTCTTTTTTGTTAGGTTGAAAATAAAACTGAAATAATTAATAATTGAACAGCAATTTGACCTCCTGTAGATTAAAGCAAGCAGGGAGGTCAATAAAAAAAAAGAGATGTTAGTTAATCAAGGCTCCAATTGATCGCCACGTATGTATTGTAAATATGCAGTTACGAATAATCCAGCCAAAGTAATAGGAATTAGACCTAAGACGATTCCAAATAGAAAAACTTCAATCATTTCAATTTTTTTGAAAGGTGAAAAAGAAAGGTAATATTTCTCCTTAGAATTTAGAATATGGGAACTATAACAGAAGAGTTTTGTTATGAATTGTTCATTCAATTAATTTCAAATAAGTCGTATCTTGTTCAGACCGATAAATAGAGCGGTGGTTATAGTCAAAGCTGCGAGTAGAAAGCCGAAAAAACTAGTTATAGTAAGCATAAAGAGACTAAATGAAATATGTTCTTTTTATTCATATGTTTATAAAGCACTTCCCTAAATTTCAATTTCAAAAAAAAAAATAAGAGTATAAACAAAAATACCAATTGAAAGTTTTTGATTCATCAATTCAATTATTCTAAATTATAGACGGCGGACCTAAAAAAAAAGAAGAACATAGTTAAGAAATCAATTCATCATTTGTTACATTTACCTATCTAAAAATTTTGAATCAACAGATTCACTGAGCAACGCTTGAGTTGAATAAACTAATAACCTGCATCTAATATATATAAAAGAATTATAGAAAAGTAATAATAGTTGTTTTAGAATTTCATTAAAAAACGAAACTTTTTTTTTATCGATATGAGATAAAATTACAAAATTATTTATTTTTTTTTCTTTTTGTTATTGTATCGACAAATTCTTTTTTTTTTTGTTATTTTAGAACAACGAGTGATCTTAGCTTAGAAAGTCAAATGCACCTTTTTATTTGAAATTGAACTTATTAAATGGAGTAGTCGGTTCATTCACATACTCTCTCGAATGAAAAGAAAAAAATGAAATGATCACTCAAAACTTCTTTTTCCTTT